CAGCCAATGGCCAAAATTGGCCTCTACATGTTTTGAAGACATAAAGTCTGGATAACTTAATTAGCTAGAAAGCTGAGGATACTATCCTCTTAACCTCCTTAGCAGGGAGGTATTTAAACCTTCAAATTATTTAACTCTGCCAAGTTACAAAGCCCTTATTAACCTCCGAAATATAACCAAGACATATAATTATTACAAAAAAAAAGTAAAAAAAAAAATTCTTATACAAGGTAGGCTGTGTAGGTAAATTTAAAAGAAGAGAAATTTCTAAATCGAAAACGACAAAAAAGACTAAAAGTATAAAAAACCTAATACTAAATTTATTTATTTTAATAGTATGACCCGAAAACCCTCTTTCAAATGGGCTACTTCATACGCCCTTATTTTTATATTCCAAGCTCTTTTTATACAAAAGACTGTGGTATATAAAGACTAATAGCAGTATCAATGAGCCACTTAACATAATATTTAATAATGAAATCATTGGAAATAGTTTGAATAAACTTTAAAAGAGTAAGAATCTAACACTTTAGAGGTATAAGTTATATTTCCTACCGACGGAAGATCAACTTCAAATACCACTATATCAAAGTGGCCTGCATTTTGCAGCCCTATCGGCCAGATAGCTCTGTATAGAGAGGTCCCTAGTCCCCAAAACTAGAATTTTAAGTAAACTACTAAACTGACCTAAACGCTTGTAGCCCCTAAAGGACTTCTCAAAGTTAACAGCCTTGCGATTTTAAATAATCTATACATGCTAACAAGGTTAAAAGAAGCATGCTAAAAGGAAAACTATTATTAGTAAACTATAACGCCACATAAATTTTATAAAATAATCATAACGAACACGAGGGAGTGTTCCTCGAGCCCATAGAAAAAAGAAAACTTTAAACACTGTAACTAACTCAAGAATAGGACTAGAAAAAAACACTAAAGCTCTGAATCAACTCATTATATAAATTATTAGATACTCACAAGCGAATAAACAGGTAAAATAAACTTTACAGTATTCGGTTTTAAACCCCCTAACCAAATCTCTTTCAGACTCAGCATAATCAAAAGGAGTTCGATTGGTTTCGGATAAGATACATATAAGCCATAGGCCATATAATACCGGACAAATAAAGAAAAGACTAAAAATTTTTGAAGAAACAAGTTTAAGTCTATATCCACCATATAAAAGACCTGATATAATAGCTAAACCCATTAAACAAGCCTCAAATGTCACAGAACCAAAAGAGGCCCGAAGGGAGCCATATAAAGAATACTTTTTGTATCTACCCCAACCAGCACCTAATATACTATAGCCCCTCATTCTAGTTATTATTAAAAAAATTAATAAACCCAATGATTGAGTTCCACCAGAACTCCAATCAAAGTAAAGACTACAATAACCGAAAGAGAGTAAGACCAATAAATAAACCCTATAAAGACCCATATAACTACGAAGCTGAGTACCATAAACCTTAAACTTAAGTATAAGCTTTATAAGATCAGCAAATCTCTGGAACAACCCAAGCAAACCAACCTTATTTGGGCCCTTGCGGATCTGAATATAGCCTAAAACCTTACGCTCACTTAATATAAAGAAAGCAACAAATATCATGACTAAAATAAACCTAATTAAAACACCCATAAAATTACAAAATCCAATTAAAGTAACCATAATAGCCTGCGTGAAACGCATCCCAAGTACGACAAACTTGAACTTTATATAATTAAGCTAAGGCTATTTAAAACAATTATAGCGGAAACTACTCACCCCTGTAACCAAAATACAAAATGCACAAAACACCACACTATATAACAACGAGGCAAAAGCCTATCTGATGCATGCAAAGCAACTATTTTAAGAAATTTAAAATACATCGTTGAAAAAAAAATTATTATTATGTTAACTTATATATTATATTAATATACATGTTCCATTACGTCTCTAGTAAAAAACCTCTCAAAATTTTATAAAGATTTTGGGGCTATTTTATAATTATTAAAAATATAACACTTAGGGAGGGTAGTGTTATATTATATTGATATAATATAACATATTGGGTATATATAATATAAATATACATGTCCCATGTATATACATATATAATATAATATAAATATACATGTCCCATGTATATACATATATAATATAATATAAATATACATGTCCCATGTATATACATATATAATATAATATACATGTCCCATGTATATACATATATAATATAATATAAATATACATGTCCCATGTATATACATATATAATATAATATAAATATACATGTCCCATGTATATACATATATAATATAATATAAATATACATGTCCCATGTAAACCTATATAATATATACCAGGATAATTTTTTATATTAGATATATTTACACTTAGGTCTTTGAACTACTTTTAAATTATTATTAACTACATTTAATCAATAGCAAAGGTTATATTCAATAATGATAACACATTTCACTTAAAAATTACTAATTATATCTAAGAGCCTTTTGGCTAACTTTTATGTGTAAAACAAATGCTTTAGTATTTAAGCTACTTAAATTAATAAACTAATTTACCGTCTTGCACCCTTCATTTGAAGCCCCAAGACTTAAAAAGATAGTATTGCTCAGATATACCATATATAAAAAAAGATAAAATTAGAGCCCAAGAAGCTGGTGATTTTACAAGTGCGCAAACACCCAACATCTTATAAAAAAAAGAAAGTGAGAAAGGAATGGAGTATAAGATAAAAATAGATAAACCTCTACTAAAGGTTTTATTGAAGTGTTGGGATTTTGATAATTTATAAACACAAATTCTAGACCAAATAAGGTAATAAATAAGTAAAATATAGCTTAAAATTTTACAAGAATATAAAAATAAGAAAAAAACTACACATCTAGAAGAAATACTCATTTTTATCCAAATTAAGCGTAGGCTTCTTCCACCAAACCAAAAATATAAGCTACTAAATAGCAGAGTTAAAATACACAACATTTGTGTCAGGTAAAAAAATTCTTGAGAGAATATTAATTTGACCATAGGGGTAAATATCTTAGAACAACACGATACCAGTCATATAACAACCCATCTAGAACTTTTCCCAACTATATACAATCAGAATCCGACAGGGAATAAACAAAACTTTACTAAAAAACCTACAAAGGATATAAAAGAACCACCCTCTTTTATTAAAAGAAATCCGGAAAATATTAATCCAGAAGATATTCCAGATAATAGCAAATAGTATAAAAGCCCCTTATAGTATTTTATATATAAGTATTTACCAAAAAAACAAGGTATAACACTTAGAACAGAAAGTTCTAAGAATAATCAAATATTCAAGAGTTTTGTACTAGATAAGCAAAGTAAAGAAAACAAAATTCTGAAAAAACAAGATAAGAAGCTTACTAAACCCACAAACTAGTGATCTATTGAAAAGCCCAGAATATTTATAACTATAAATCAATGAACTACAGCCACAAAGATCTCGTACAAAAAAAGTAGACAAAGAAAAATTAATATAGCATTGTTATTCATAGCCATCATACCCAATCTAATCCCACCTAATCCCCCAATAGTTATATTTAAAAAAGGACGAAGCATTAAAACTAAAGGACGAACAATAAAACTTATTGTTTCAGCTAGGCACACAAAAGGTGCTATAGCTAAAGGAGTACCAGGGGGTAACAAAGTAGAAAAGAATGAGCTTAATCCACCCTCTAAACGAGAAAATAAAATACCAGCAAAAAGAGGGCTTATAAGCAATACAACTAATAAAAGAAATCCTAATCCTCCATACAGATAAGGAGTTCGTAATAAAAGAAAGAGAAGAGATATAGCTAAAGCCAATATCTTATAGAGATGTGAAAGGTTATTTATTAATCCTAAAAACCTTCTAAAAATATAAGGAATGAAACTATTCATTATCATTAGAAAAAATGGGAAACCCATACAAATTGGACATGAACCAATTAGTCTTATAATTAACTTATTTTTCTCCTACCGTATGGTACCCCTAGTGCTTCAAACTAGTGCTCTAAGGATTAAGCTAAAGAAAATTTATAATAGATTAATAAACGTAACATAGAAGAATTAACTATATTAAGGTCCCTCATATGAAACAACTAATACATAATATAAGCTGAGTAGTAAAACTAAAGTAATAAACAAATATGTTAGATAGCCTGGAACTTCGAGATATAAAATAACTTATCAATAAAACTGGAACCAAACCACCTAAAAATAGGTATATTGAATAAGGTAATACTATAGCTGAACATATAAAAGATTCTAGTAATATATTTACCTCCCTTAGAAATTGGATACTAGGGGGGAAAGAGGCCAAGGTAACCAAAGAAACTATACTAATAACTCGCAAAATAAGACTTCTTTTTTTAATCTCCCCCAAAACTAGTCAGTTACGTGAACCAGAACCCTCGTATAAGAATAGGAACAAATAGAACAAGAGCCCCGCAGAAATACCATGGCCTAAACAATATAGAGAACCCACTCTAACACCAAGCCAAGGCTCACAATACATAGATACTAAGCATATTAGAATATGTCTCAGTCTTAAAAAGGCTAGTCAGCGCTTACTATCTAATTCTATAAAGGAATTAAGAAAGAAAAATAGTCTAAAAATTAATATAATACCAATGTATAAGAAAAGATTTTCAAATAACACAGAGCCAAAACGAAAAACACCTATCAGACCTAGCTTCATTATATAACCACTAAGCATTATAGAAACAAATCTTTTAGCTTCTGCGTGAACCACAGGTAACCAAGAGTGGAAAGGAGGAAGAGGTATCTTAGTAATAAAAAGAATAAATAAAAAATATGAAAGATAACCCGAACTAGAATCTCACTCACTTATACAAAATGATTTATTAGCCAAACTTAAATAATAAACTATTCAAAGCATGGGTAGTCTAGTAACCATTATATAACCTAATAAATACCATATTGCTAAAAATCGCTCAGAATAGGGGGAATCTATATATAAAAGAAGTAGTAAAGGTAATATAGATAATTCATAGAAAACCCAGAAAAGTATTGAATTTTTGATTTTAAAACAAATAATTCTACATATCATACTAATAACGAGCATAGAGGAGCGGAAGTAAGATAAATTAGATATACTTGTAAAAAAAAAAGAAAAAAAAATTAAAGGTATAAATCTTAGAAAGATAGTGAAAGGACTAAAACTTCAGCAGGTACTTGAATAATACAACCCTGCTGAAAAATACAAAGAGATTACCGAAAACCAGCTTATTAAACAAGGTAAAAACACTAAGAAGTTATTAGATTTTGTCTTCATAAGCGAGATAATACCACCAATGATAAAGTAACTTCTATAGTTGCAACAACTATAAATACAAGAAAGCAAAGTTTACCTGACCTGGAATCTAATAAGCAACTATTTAAAAGAATTAGAACTTTTAGTTTTTCCAACACTACAAGTATACTTAAAAATTGAAAACTTGATAAAAAGAAGCTAAAAAAAACTATAAACAAGCCAAATAAATACAAGAGGGACACTAATAGCTATACCTTCAGCCAAACTTATACAAAAAGAGGCACAATACCCTCAGAATTCTTCTAAACTGACTTATGAAAACATAAGGAGGTTCAGGATGGCAAGCCCCTAAATATCTTAGTAGGATAACTTTAGTAACAATAACTCAAAACAGAACTTGACGAGATATATGATAACAACAAGCATGGTTGTTAGTAGGAATTCAAAGTACTAGTAAGAATATTATTACAAGAACAAGACCACCAATCTTAGAATTAATAGATCGAAGCATTGCATAATAAACTAAAAAATATCACTCAGGCTTTATAGAAGCTGGGGTTACTAGGGGATCAGCATGAAGATAGGCTTCGGCATCTAAAACCATATCAGGGTTATAGAAAATTAGAAAAAGACAAAAACCATATAATACCATTAGACAATAAAAATCCTTATTAGTATAATAACTATGAAAATGAACCACATCTGTGTAACCAGAGGGGGCAAATAATGGGTTTTTTGAACCAACCTTATGAAGATAAAATAAATGTAAACCCCTTAAACCGATAATAACAAAAGCTAAGATAACATGGGCAGCAAAAACTCGCATCAGAGTTACTTTTGTAACTGAAAATCCACCCACAATAAATTTATATAGCTTAGGACCAACTAATGGAACACTCTGTACTACAGAAGTTAAAACAGTAGCGGCTCAATAAGACATCTGGTGTCAAGGTAAAATGTAGCCTAAAAAGGCTTCTACCATCATTAGTAAATAAAGTATAAAACCTACATTTCACACGGGAACCTTAGTATAACTAGAGTAGTATAACGCGCGGCCCATATGAACACAGAAAACCACAAAAATAAAACTTACACCCCAAATGTGAACATATCGGACGAATCAACTAAACATACTATCTTTAGTCAACTCCATTACACAAGGAAAGCTAAGTTTTACATCAGCCACATAAAGCAGAGACAAGATAATACCACTAGCTATCTGAACCATCAAAAACCCAGATATCATAAAACCGCTGCACCAATAATAACTTAAAGATGCTTTAGTTGGTAAATCTAAAACTTTTTTACGAACAATTTTAAGCATAATTCACATGGCATAAAAAGCATTTATAGCACCACAAGCTATTAGTTTAAATTAACTTAAATGTGAATTAACATATGTACACAATAATATAAACTAATAATCAAATATAATCCACAAAGTGCCAGTATCACACTACAGCAGTTGAATAGTAGTAACCAAGTTTACTCTCCTTAAGATAAAAGCAACCCCTTAGTAGAATCAACCCTATTACCACATGGCTAAAATGCAGGCCTACTGTTCTAAAGCATCTTGCGTGGTAACTAGTAGAAAGTATATTAACCTCACATTCAGAAAATTCAAATAACTGTAAAAGTACAAAACCAAGCCCCAAAATTATACAAAGTATTAATTTTGGGCTAATCTTATGACTTAGCCCAAATTCATGATGATATGCAGTAACACATACAGAAGAACTAAGAAGAAGAAAACAACCAAATAAGGGAATATCATCTGAGTGAGAAAGGTGTGAAGCCTCCTCCTCGAAAAATCATATACAAGTTGTCAGTAAAGATATAAAAACTATAAGTTCACTTAAAATAAACAACCAAAAGCCATCAACAAAATGGAAGCAAGCAGAGTAGTCAGTTTCCAACCATAGAAAGAGTGTAGAAAAACCAAATAGAGCTAGAAACACTAAAAGACCCGTCATTTTTCAAAAAATAGCCCTCAATAAAAAAATAAAAACACAGAAAGCTTTATATATAGGAAGCCAAGTCATAATGTAGTATCTGAAAAAATTCAGCTCTTTGACTTGGAAAGACAAAATATTCAATATACTAATACTACCTATAAAAATAACTTGAAATAAAAAATACTGTTTTTAGGCTTAATTACAGGGTAATTTTAAAATACTGTAACGGGTTCCCGTTATATTAATAAAACACACAAAGAAACAAGCATAAAACAAAAGAAAATATTTAACTGTATAATTCCACCAAATCCTAAGGAGTAAATTTTTAAATTAGAGAGGAAAATTCTAAAATATCGTTCTAAGCGAAAATTACTTATATAAAACAAGGAATTCCATAAAAAACTAAAATATAAAGAAGATAAACTAACTAAGGAGTCCTGACCATATAAAACAGAACTGAAGGGATAACTTAATTTAGATTTTAAAATCCAACCTCCTATACAACCAATAATTTGACAAAAAATCACTAAAAGAGAAAAATAATAAAATAAAGGTAAACTCTCCTCTAATGAAAATGATAAATAAAATTTAAATAAACAACCTATTAGGAATAAACCCCCTAAGAAGAAAAAGCTATGCTGAAAACCAGAAGACTGACCACTAAATATATTTGATACCAACATAAACAAGCGAAAAGAATAAAAATATGTAAGAAGAACACAGGTATATACCAGTATAATTAAGACACTATTAAAGCTATATGAATTAGAACCCAACAGAAAGTGCTTTGAAAAAAATACACCTTGAAAAGGTAAGCCGGACACAAATAATATAAGCAGACAAGGAATAAAGGAACTAAAATTTTTCTGGTTTAATCTACTAAATAACCCAGAATTGATCTGATTAGCTCCAGAAGAAGATAATAGATCACCGACAACACAGAATAGCATACACTTTGCCACCCCATGACTGAATAGTTGGATTAAACATAATTCACTAAAGCCAAGACAGTAATATATAACGCATCAACTAATTTTATTGCAAGTGGATAATGCTACAAGCTTCTTTACGTCTAAAAAAAATAGTGAACTGATTGAACTCAGAATTACAGTAATAATACAAGGTAATAATAGATATATGTTTCTACCACCTGAGAATAAATAACCATAGTTATACAAAAATCATATACCAGCAGCTACAAGAGTAGAAGAATGTACTAGACAACTCACGGGAGTGGGGGCTCGCATAGCCTCCAGTAGCCAACTTGTAAATGGTATGCAAGCCCTCTTTGTTGAAACCACTAGAAAAAAGCAAAAAACAAATAACCACAAAGGATAATCAAAATACTTAAAACTTAACCCTATGATTAAAAAAAGACCTACGTCACCAAAACGAGAACTTATCAAAGTAGTTTTAGAGGCACGGACTGTATCATAAGTTCTATAGAATAATATAAGCAGGAAACTGATAAATCCAAGATATTCCCAGCCTATTAAAGTTTTAAAAAGGTCGCTTCTCAAAACCAAGTAAACCATCACGCAAACGAAGAGTCTTATTATACTATTTAAATGTTTATAAGCCCAAGTAAAATAATGAAGACTAAACAAAAAAGAAATAGAAACACAGAAAAAAAGCATTAATAAACAATATTTTCTTCCTAAATCTAAAGAATAACTTAAAATGAAAGAACCATGTTTACTAATATTGATCGAAAAACCCAGATAAGCTTTTAAACCAAATAGAAAGAGCAAAAAAAATGAAACAAATAATAATGACATAAAATTTGGTAGGACTTAGTCCAAAAGCTATAGCCGAAATATAGTTCTAAAGTTTTAGTTTACCAAAGTACACAAAGAGGATAACCCCATAAATGATGCTTAAAACCAACTCATAAATTTCTGACATTTGTGTTAATAAAGCTTGTAATAAAACAATCCACCCGATTTCAAATCGGGCGTGAGAAAATCCCTACCTTACATCAAGGAGAGGATTCACCCCATAATTTACACCTAAAGCAAACTCATAAAATTCTGACATCCTTGAGTTCTAGCTAATGATAATCATTATAAAAAGATTTACAGTCTTTCGCATTGTAAATTTATGCTAAGCTAGCTTACTAACGTAAGAACCCATCCTTGCTTCTTCTAACAAAAGAAACAAGAATAAATCCCAATACTAAGAAGCAACAAATAAAAAGATAACTTAAGCCACTATATCCTCCACAAAGATAAAATGAAAATTTTAGAATAGTTTTAAAAGATAATAGGGGGTAAAAAGATTTACAGCACTCAAAACAAGCTCAAAATATGTAAAAGAAAATAAAATATTTTAGATTATGGGCTTTTTGTGTATTAGGTATATGAATACTTAAAAAGATAAATAAAATATAAACACCCCCCACATAAACTAGATAAAGTATAAAAGGGTACCAAGCGTGACCGCTAAATAAAAAAGATGACAACCTAACAAACAAAGAGCTTAAAACCAATAGAACACAATAACCTATTGATTTTCTAACGAACCTAAAAAGGGACAAAAAAAAAAAATAAAATCTGAGTCTTAAAAGCATAGTTAGCTGGGGAAACCCCCACGAAAAGCACGAAAAGCTAAAATGCTAAATTATTTACACCAAGCTAACAAGGTTTAAAATTTTTAACCCTTAACAATTTCAACAACTATGGGCATATAAGAGTGACCCGCCCCGCAAAGCTCACTACAATAACCAACAAACACACCCATATAATCTGGTATGCAAACTACCTGGTTAATACGACCCGGAATAGCATCACACTTTATACCCAAGTCCGGTAAAGCAAATGAGTGAATTACATCAGAAGAGGTAACTAATAAACGATATGAATTAGCATATTTCATCTGAAGAGGCTTATCAACATTTTTTACAATTTGAGTCATATAAGAATCATATTTATAATCCTCATACTCGTAAGATCAGTACCACTGTCGACCTATAACCTTTACTGTCTTATGAATTGGCATTTCAAAGTCCTTTAGTATAAACCTCACTTTATGTATACAAAGTATTAAAACTAACCCCCTTGGTATAACCGTTCAAAAAAACTCAAGAGTAGATTTTTCTGAAGGAACTCTTATAGTACTATGTCCAGTGGGAACAAGAACAACTCAAGATAAATAAGAAAACACCATAAAACTAATAAAAACACATAAGCCCAAGGCATAATAAACTACATTAAAGTAAAGACTATTTAATTTCATAAAATCAAAGTTTTGATCTACTAGCTACAGGTTCCCCTACAGCTACCATGTTACGACTTATCTCAATTTATATCGAGATTGACGGGCGGTATGTACCCCGACTAAACTTAATTCAACACATCATGTTTAAAGTGATTACTAATTAGTCCTAAATCTTTAATTTTTCATTTAAATCTTGTTAAAGTATGGAATGAAACCCCTCATATAAGTAGCACATTGACCTAGCTTAAACAAATAAGTGTACACTAACAATAAAATTTAATTGTTAATATCAAACCGGACGTACACCAACTAATTAATGAAGGTAAAATAAAAAGCGGATTATCTTTTAAGACACACCATCCCCAATAAAGAATAGTCAGCTGCCAAATTATTTTAGTTTAACTAAAATTTAAAGTTTAAAATATTTTATAAATGAGTATCTAATTCATGTTTAAAAATATATTTAATAAAAATTATTCTAACAATTTTATAATTCCTAAAATTTGACCTCAAAGAAATTATTAAGAATAAAATAATAGTATATAAATAAGCTAAAGCTACAGAATAACCGCGGATGCTGGCACTGTGAATTATCCACTTATAACCCCTGAGACCTCAGCATATTTTTTATCTGATGAAAAATGCGTTACTAGTAAAAAATAATTAAGAGTAATTAAAATAACAAGTAAATTACTATGTAATTTCTCAAGAGGGAGCTTATAATGGCCATAATTAAACCAATTTAAGATGAAAAGGGAGAAATCCCTTAATACTATTTTTGCAAAATAGTAGATTAATTAAAACTATTCACCCAATAAAAACTTCTTCAATCCTTTCGTACTAGAAGAAACCAAATACAGATAAGAGCCAACCTGGCTCACGCCGGTTTTAACTCAACTCGTTGAAAATTTAAAGGCCGAACAGGCCTCCTTAACTAGCTGCTGCGCCAGTAAGGTAATTTCAAGTCAACATCGAGGTGGCAAATAAGAGGTTCGATAAGGACTCTAACCCCTTATAACCCAGTTATCCCTGAAGTAACTTAAGACCTGCAAACCCAAAGGATCCTAAACCAAGTAAAATACTTGGCCTTGCCCCAAGTAAAATTTTTTAAATTAAGATTTCAGGGTCTTTCCGTCTTGTAGAATTTTGTCGGGCTCTGTGCCGACAAGCTAATTTCCGTAAAAAAAAGCTAAATACTAAACAGGTCAAGCCATTCAAACAATCCCCTATTTAAGAGGCAATTAATTATGCTACCTTAGCACAGTCAAAATACTGCGGCTATTTACTAAAGCACTGAGCAGACTATACTACAAAAATTAAATTGTAGAAATGTTTTTGATAAACATACCCAATTAGTTCGAGAAAGCTTTAGATTTTTTTATTACTTATTCTAACATAATTATGCCAATATAATTTTAAATAATGAAAATAATAATAGAAGAAAAGTATAAAATTTTAGTGTTATAACACACCAATAGGAAGGAAACCTTTAAACCAACCTATAGAATAAATAACATTCTTACAAAAGAGAAAGCGTCATCTAAGGCGCTACCTTTAATATATTAATAATTTTCAAATCAGCTATAACGGAGGACGACTTATTTATCACCACTTAAGAAAATTTGAATCTATTCACACAATAGAAGAAATTAATAGTATCCCACCCGTTTCGGAATTACAAATAATTGAAAATAATCACTAGATCATGATGCAAAAGGTAAATACAATAATTAGATTATTAAAATATCTATAAATATGCGAAAAGGTAAATTTTACCATCCATGCTTTACAAAAGCAAAATTTTTAATAATTAAACTATAATCGCTGACCTAAAACCGAGGAGATCATCAGATACTATCCCCCGAATAGGTAACATGGTAGGGGAAAGGAACACTCATAATTTTGAGATGAGTTGAACCACTTGCCCACTGTCCAACAACAACGTTCTTAGAAGAAGCTGATTCCCACAATATAAACATAAAAAACATAGCACTTACTGCAGAAATTAATCTACCAAGGGTACATATATTTCTAATTCATCTAAATGAAGAATCATATACACATACGCGTCGAGGAAGACCGAATATACCAAAATAATGCATTGGAAAAAAACATAAGTTAACTCCAACCATAGTAACTATAAAATGGGCTTGAAGTCAAACCTTATTTAGACTATAACCCGTTATAATAGGCCACCACCAAATTACTGATATAACCACACTAGTGTATGAACCCAAGGAAAAGACATAGTGGAAGTGAGCTACTACAAATCAAGTGTCGTGAAGAAGATTATCTAGAACAGAGGCTGATAAAACTATACCAGTTACACCCCCTATAGTGAAAAGAACTATAAATCCAAGTATTCACCACATAACAGGATCCCTACGGCTAACACTACTACCAACCAACATATAAAGTCAAGAGAAAACCTTTATACCAGTTGGAACACCAATAATCATGGTTACAGATCTAAAGAAAACAGTAGTCTTAACATCCATACCTACAGTGAACATATGATGAGCTCAAACTACACAACCCAAGCAAACTATAGCAAACATAGCAAAAACTAAACCTAAGTAACCAAAAGGTTCATGATTATTTCTGAATGCCATACATATATGACTAACTACTCCAAAACCGGGTAATATAAGAACATACACCTCAGGATGACCAAAAAACCAAAACATATGTTGAAACAACACGGGATCACCACCCCCCATGGGATCAAAGAAAGATGAACTAAATTTACGATCAAATAGAAGCATTGTTATAGCAGCTGCTAATACTGGTAAGGAGAGTAAAAGTAGAATAGAAGTAAAAAGATAAGACCATATAATAACAGATATATATTCATGGTTTATTTTAAAATATATAGCAGAGTTAATTGTACATATAAAATTTATAGAGCTTAAAATGCTTGATACACCAGCTAAATGAAGAGAAAACATAAGATAGTCTGTACCAGATCCAGAGCTAAAAGTAGCTCCAGAGAGGGGAGGATAAAAAGTCCAACCAACACCACTACCCTTAAATAAACTCCTAATAAGACAAATAGCAGAAGGAAGTAATAATCAAGCTCTAAGAGCTTTTAGACGAGGTAGATTAAGATCAGGTAAATTTAAAAGAAGAGGTATTAAGTAATTACCAAAACCACCTATTAAAACAGGCATCAGGAAAAAGAAAATCATTATTATACCGTGTCTGGTAATAATCTGATTATATACCTCAGTAGGAATAGTGTTATTGTAACTATCCCCCATTTTAATACGAATTAGTATACTTAAACCAAGACCTATGAAACCAGCTCAAACACCTAGTAGAGAATAAAGCATTCCTATACGCTTATGATCTACTGTAAAAAGTCAAGAATATAAATTATTGATAGAAATCAT